CATCATTAGGACCATCATACTTGCTGACCATCGATGAACTGATCGGATTAACCAACCAAAGTTCGCTTCCGTCATTATGTATTGAACAGAGGCAAAAGCTTCAGTAACGGTCGGACGGTAGTAAAAAGTCATAGCAAACCCTGTAGCTACTTGTACTAAAAAACAAGTAAGCGTAATTCCCCCTAAACAATAAAATATATTAACATGGGGAGGAACATATTTACTAGTTATATCATCCGCAATCGCCTGAATCTCGAGACGTTCTTCGAACCAATCATAGACTTTATTGAGATAGGTGAAAATCCCCCCCTCAGAACCGTATATGAGACTTTCATCTCGTACAGCTCAAGCAAAAACACCTAATAAAAAAAGAATATTCAGATATGGAATAGAAAGTTTGAAACTTCTTAATCTCCGATTCAATCTTCTCTAAATGTACGAAAGTAGAAAAAATATGAAAGCTCTTCTTTGTGGTGATAATACCAAAATATCAAGTTGGCTCAACCGTCTTTATTTTGATTCTTACGGGCCTCTTGAATCTTCTTTTTACCTATTTCTTTTTATTTAATTTGTTTTTGTCTCTAATTCTCTAATAAGGCTTTTTCCTTGCTTTATTATTGATTTAATAGGAATTCTCTTGTTAAGACCCTATGAATTGATTAAAACCTCAGATTCATACTCGAACCACGACGATTTAATAAAAAATCATAAGCTAACCCAAGGATTCTCTGAGTAAGAACCCTCGGTTGATCTTGGTTGATCACGTATTTCATGAATTAGATAAAATGACTAAAAAAAAGAAAGATTTTTCTTTTTTCAAACGGGTTGCATTTTTTTTGCCACCGGATACGAGGTCAAATATTAAGTATGAATCATAGTTCAAATATTTCTTAATCTAGTTCATATAGTTCGTGTTCCAGATACTCGAATAAATATCCGACGAAGTAGAACCATCTTTATCAAGGTGACAGATCTAGCCTCTGTACTATCAATAGAATCAATTATAACAAGTCACACACTCATATTCCGGAAATACAGAAAGAAAGAAATTCCACGATCGAACTACCAAAATAGAATAAGCCACTAAATTGAGTTCTAACTGATTTATTTTTTATTCAAAAAGCTAGGACTTTGTGATTCTTATAGATTTAATTCATTGAAATTCCATCCAATAAAACGGAAGAATTATAAATCTCCAAAATAATAGATAGAAATACCGCAAATAGAGCCATTGCGACACCCATCAATGGAGTCGTTCCCCACCCGGGAGCTACTTTACCATATTCCGAATTCAATGGTTTTAATAAACTCCCTACAGTAGTTCGTCTTGGACCCGATCTAGAACTGTTCTCAACAGTTTGTGTAGCCATAAATCCTATTCTATTCATTGAGATCTGTTGACTTTGTATACGATTCCGTTGTAAATAAACGATCTTATGATAGATACGTTGGGGTCTTGAAATTATATAATCATAATGGAAACAGCAACCCTAGTCGCCATTTTTATATCTGGTTTACTTGTAAGTTTTACCGGGTACGCCTTATATACCGCTTTTGGGCAACCTTCTCAACAACTAAGAGATCCATTCGAGGAACACGGGGACTAGTTGAAGTAATGAGCCTCCCAGCATTGGGAGGCTCATTACTTCAATTGAGATAATGAAAAATCATTTTACCTTTTTAGTTGGAACTTTAGGTGGTTCTCGAAAAAAAATAGCGAAAAAAATTATCCCTAGAGTCGAGACTAAAAGGAATGTATAAACCAATGCTTCCATAAATTCGATCGTGGTTTACAATTATAGCTTTCCTACTTGTTCGTTTTTTTCATTTTCTTTTTGGGAATCATCTTGAAAGAGCAAAAATAAAAAAAGCGGTGATTCACTCCGGTACTCTATGTAAAATCCCCCCCAAAAGAAAATAGAGGGGAAAAATGCCAAAGTAGTCTTGTATCAGACTGCCTGTCTTCTTGTAGTTGGATCCCCAAGTTTTTGGAATGCTCCAAACTCTACTTGAGCATCCAAATCTGGGTCAATGCCGGCAAAAACATCTCTGAACAAGGTTCTAGCACCATGCCAAATGTGTCCGAAGAAGAAGAGCAAAGCAAACGAAGCATGCCCAAAAGTAAACCAACCTCTTGGACTGCTACGAAAAACACCATCGGATTTCAAAGTCGCACGATCTAATTCAAAAATTTCACCCAATTGAGCACGTCTAGCATATTTTTTCACAGTAGCAGGATCACTATAACTGACTCCATTAAGTTCGCCACCATAAAACTCAACGGTTACACCTACTTGTTCAACACTATACTTGGATTCTGCCCTTCTAAAAGGCACATCAGCTCTAACAATCCCGTCACCGTCTACCAAAACGACTGGAAATGTTTCAAAAAAAGTGGGCATACGACGTACAAAAAGCTCACGCCCTTCTTTATCTCTAAAGATAGGGTGTCCTAACCATCCTACCGCTATTCCATCTCCGTTATCCATTGAGCCTGCCCTGAATAATCCTCCTTTTGCCGGATTATTGCCGATATAATCATAAAAAGCTAATTTTTCAGGAATTTTAGACCAGGCTTCTGATAAACTTTGATTTTCGGCTAGCCCGGCGCTAACTCTTCGATATATCTCTTGCTGGAAATAACCCTGATCCCATTGATAACGAGTGGGACCAAACAATTCGATGGGAGTAGTTGCTGAACCATACCACATAGTTCCAGCAACAACAAAAGCTGCAAAAAAGACAGCCGCGATACTACTGGAGAGTACAGTTTCAATATTTCCCATCCGTAATCCTTTGTATAGACGTTGTGGCGGTCGAACGCTAAGATGGAATAGACCCGCTAATATGCCCAGTGTACCTGCTGCAATATGATGAGAAGCTATTCCTCCCGGAACAAAAGGATCAAAACCTTCTACGCCCCACGACGGATTTACAGGCTGTACTCTTCCCGTTAGTCCATAAGGATCGGACACCCATATTCCAGGACCGTACAGACCTGTTACATGAAATGCACCAAAACCAAAGCAAGCCACTCCGGAGAGAAATAAATGAATTCCAAAGATCTTGGGCAAATCCAAAGAGGGTTTTCCTGTACGTTCATCAGAAAATATTTCTAGATCCCAATAGACCCAATGCCAGATAGCTGCCAAAAAGCATAAGCCAGAAAACACAATATGTGCCCCAGCTACACCTTCGTAACTCCAAATCCCCGGATTTGTTACAGTTCCTCCTGTGATACTCCAACCCCCCCATGAATTGGTTATTCCTAAACGAGTCATGAAGGGTATAACGAACATACCCTGTCTCCACATTGGATCAAGAATAGGGTCAGAAGGATCAAAAACTGCTAATTCATACAAAGCCATCGAGCCCGCCCAACCAGCAACCAGAGCTGTATGCATTATATGAACGGAAAGCAACCGGCCGGGATCATTCAATACAACGGTATGAACACGATACCAAGGCAAACCCATGGAAAATACCCCTTTATCGAAGAAAAATAGACACTACGTAACTTTATTGCATTGGAAAGGTTATACTATGACTATCCTATAGACTTCCCCTGTTCAGTAGATTATTTCCTAACAAGGGTTATGATTCTATATTCTATTCGTAATAATGGAAGAATTCTGTTCGTAAGAACAAAGAGAAGCAGATTTATTCTATACTCGATAAGTACCAATATGCAATGGTGGATTGATACCATTTTCTATGAGTAAATGTGTCCATCCTTCATTTATCATTAGAAGGATCTATTCGTAAAAATTTTCCTTTATTTATTTTTTATTTCTTTCTAAATTTTTCTAATCTATGGATAAAATAAATATGATAAAGTCAATATTATAAAGACAATAAAACCATATTGTTACGTTTCCACATCAAAGTGAAATATAGTATTTAATTCCTTTTTTCTTTCAATCCATGCCTATTGGTGTTCCAAAAGTACCTTTCCGAAGTCCTGGAGAGGAAGATGCATCTTGGGTTGACGTATAGTGCGACTTGTCAGATATATTGGGTCATATGGGATTTCCCCGTTCTCTCCCCCGACCGAGATATCCTCTGTTTCGCCCAAGAAAGAGAAATTGAATCATCGAAAAATTGGAGCGCGAACTGCAATTAAATGCATTATTTGGGGGAATTCATAGAATTATATCAATTAGAATAATTTATGGTTGGCTTTGGCTGGACGAAAAAAATGAGGTATCCAGACTCCGTTTAGAAAAACCCAATCGGTAATATATTTATGATTACTACGTGTATCGTAAATGATTATTTGTAAAGTCATAACAACAAGAAATGGTGATGGGAAGATTTGTCCTATATGTGCAAATCAAAATCGGGCGGATCTTTACCCGGAGTAGAGCATAAACCTAAAAAGATGAAAGAGGCCCATTCAGGAACAAGAAAATATCATCGTGATTTGGATTGAATTTCGATGAAAGAATACATCAATGAGAAGTAAATTCGATAAGTTTATTTACCCCTTTTTTGATATTATCAAAGAAGAATTCATCTTTATTGAAAAATCGAAGAAAAAGCCCTTTCATTAAAAAGTTAGAAAAACTCGAAAAAGAAAAGAAAGAGGACTGGAATCTATACATTGATTCTTTTATTCGCAATTTTTTTTGAACCGTATGCATCAAAAGGTGCATGTACGGTTCCTAAGGGATACAATTTTACCCTACTCAACCGACTTTATCGAGAAAGATTACTTTTTTTAGGCCAAGAGGTTGATAGCGAGATCTCGAATCAACTTATTGGTCTTATGGTATATCTCAGTATCGAGGATGAGACCAAAGATCTTTATTTGTTTATAAACTCCCCTGGCGGATGGGTAATACCCGGAGTAGCCATTTATGATACTATGCAATTTGTACGACCAGAAGTCCATACAATATGCATGGGATTGGCCGCGTCAATGGGATCTTTTATTCTGGTTGGAGGAGAAATTACCAAACGTCTAGCATTCCCTCACGCTTGGCGCCAATGAAGTTTTTTTATTTGAGAGAAAAAAGAAAACTATGCCTTCGCCATATGAATATTAAGTAATAATAGCATGGCACTTCGAATTCGATATGAAATTTTTTTTCTTTTTTTCAAAAGATTTGATTATGTATCGAGAGAGTAGTATGAGATAAAAGATATTTCCGACTTTCTCTTATCTATCGGAAGTCCAATTCAGCGTCACAAACTTGTTTGTTTTCACACCGATGGGCTCTTAAGAATATTTAAGTTCTAAAAAAAGAGTGCGAAAAAAACAACATTTTCTTTTTTGGTTGGCTCAAAAAGAAACTTTGGGATTGCTGAATCAAAGACAAAAAAAAGAATCCATTTTAAAATAGAAAGCAGCGGAGCCATCATAGTATTTTTGAACTTCTCCGAAAAAAGAAGGGTGGCATTTTGATCATTTACCCATCTGGGGTTGATAGATTCTATTTTGATCTTTCTTGAACGGGAAAGTAGGGGTCAATTTCATTATAGAGCCGTATGCAATGCATAAAAGATAATGCCCGTACGGTTGTTCAATTCTATCCTTTTTCCTATTTTTCTTTATCTTTCTTTTCTGTTTCTTTCATCACACCAGATAGAACTATTATCAGGGTAATGATCCACCAACCTGCTAGTTCTTTTTATGAAGCACAAACGGGAGAATTTATCCTGGAAGCGGAAGAACTGCTGAAACTACGCGAAACCCTCACAAAGGTTTATGTACAAAGGACGGGCAAACCTTTATGGGTTGTATCTGAAGACATGGAAAGAGATGTTTTTATGTCAGCAACAGAAGCCCAAGCTTATGGAATTGTGGATCTTGTAGCAGTTGAATGAAAAAAAATGGATTTTGTGCAAATCAGTGATTTGATATTTTATCTATGAGTTGACTATATAAATATTAAATAAAAAATCCGGTTAGGATCAATCTAAACCAGCCCATTATGTATATGACTCAACATGCCAACTATTAAACAACTTATTAGAAATACAAGACAGCCCATTCGAAATGTCACGAAATCCCCCGCTCTTCGGGGGTGTCCTCAGCGTCGAGGAACATGTACTAGGGTGTATGTGCGACTCGTTTAGATCATGAGCTGACACAAAAAAGCCAAGAAAACCGCTTCCAGTATGAATGATCAGTACCAGTGAATAGGATGAGTAGGATAGAATGGAAGAAGGAACTCCATTCACTATCTAAAAAAAAGCAAATCTATCCTTCTATTGTGTATAAAGTTTATGGTTTCCATTGGTGCAAATCCAATCACCTGAAGTTAAGATTCTCCATTGGTAGCAAATGGTTATCCATTAAGCGGAAAAATCTTATTGAAATTCAAAAAAAACAGAAAAATGAAGTTCTCGCTCGGTCAAGAACGGACTACGAGGGTCAGCTACCCAGCTAACTTTCATAATTAAATACCGTTACTGTATAGGTGGGTCTCTTTGTGAAAGACCTATTACTGGATAATTCATGGGTAGAGCCAAAGAGTGTGGTGTGAACTATACAAGTTACCAATAACATTGATGAAATATTAAATGAAGCCAAAGGCTCCGGTGTATAGAGAAGACCTCACCGTTTAAGAAGTAACCATAGAAACGAGGAAACCCACTATTTCTTTATTCATTTAATTTCTATTTCTTTTTTTTGACTAGATTTTTGACACCTAGCAAAAGAAATTTTCTTATTTCTTTCATATTTCGCAGTAACATACCAAAAAATCGTGGTCGGGAAGGTTATAGTAGCCAAAGCCATTGGAATTTTTATTTTATACATTGGAAAAATCCGTTTGGTTATTAATAGGCCAGACCAGGACGGGAAAAATAATAACTGAAAGAAAAAAATCAATTAGTTATTTGTCAAAATTTTATTTATTCAATGACTAGAGTTAAACGCGGATATATAGCCCGGAAACGTAGAACAAAAATTCGTTTATTTGCATCAAGTTTTCGAGGGTCTCATTCAAGACTTACTCGAACTATTACTCAACAGAAAATAAGAGCTTTGGTTTCGGCTCATCGGGATAGGGATAAGCAAAAGAGAAATTTTCGTCGTTTGTGGATCACTCGAATAAACGCAGTAATTCGAGAAAAGGGAGTATCCTATAGTTATAGTAAATTAATACATGATCTATATAAGAGGCAGTTGCTTCTTAATCGTAAAATACTGGCCCAAATAGCTATATCAAATAGGAATTGTCTTTATATGATTTCCAACGAAATCAGAGAAAAAGTGGATTGGAAAGAATACACCGAAATAATTTAAATGGGGTTCCCCGGAGAATGAACTCCGGGAGGGTGGGGTTGGAGTCAAAATTACTCTGAGAAATGTGCTTAAAGTAGTCAAAATGAACGAACACGTTCAATAAAAAAATCTTTTTTTTTCCGATTCGTTTTTTTTTACGACACAAAAATCTGGATTCTAAGATTTGTCAAAAAAACACCAATCCAGGTTTGAGTTCGGATTGGAATTCTGATTGAAGTGAACAAAAAACAAGCCTATTTATTTCT